ACTTTATGATAGAGATCGAAAGCAACAAGATGATTTTGATTCTTGTTTTTTAACCGTTTTGGGAATGGAAACGGAATATCCTTTTGGTCCTCCTCGAAAAACACCTTCCTTTTTTGAACCCATTTTAAAAGATATAGACTATAAAGTCGAAATCAGAAAATTAAATTTTCGAGTTCGAAGAGTTTTAAAAAAAATAACAAAGAAAGAAGCAAAAGCCTTTTTGTTTGTAAAAAAAAAAATAAAAGAACTTTTAAAAGGAAAGAAAATTCCATTATTTATACCGAGAGAAATATATGAATCAAGTGAAACTCAAACGGAAAAGGATTCTATAATCAGCAATAAAATAATTAATGAATCATTTAGTCAAAATAGATCTACAGGTTGGACAAATTATTCACAGGCAGAAGAAGAAATAAAATATAGAATTGATAGAAGAAACACAATTAGAAATCAAATAGAAAAAAAAAAAATAAATAAAAAGAATAATGGAGAATCACTCCCAAAAATTCGGAAAATATTAAAAAGAAAAAATATTGAATTAATAGTTCAATTTTTCATTGAAAAAATATACATAGATATATTTCTATGTATCATTAATATGCGCAGAATAGCTCTACAACTTTTTATGGAATCAACCAAAATTCTTGATAAATACATTCACAACAATGAAACAAATCAAGAAGGGATTAATAAAATAAAACAAAATAAAATTGACTTGATTTCGCCTATGACTATAAAGGCTTTTGATAATCTTAGAAATAGTAAGAGGAAGTCACATATTTTTTTTGATTTATCTTACTTATCACAAAAATATGTATTTTTTAAATTATCACAAACCCAAGTTATTAACTTCAATAAGTTAAGATCTATTCTTCAATATAATGGACCGTCTTTTTTTATTAAGAATGAAATCAAGGATTTTTTTGGAAGACAAGGAATATTTGATTCCGAAATAAGACATAAGAAACTTCAAAATTATGGAATGAATCCATGGAAAAACTGGTTAAGAGGTCATTATCAATACGATTTATCTCAGATTACATGGTTTAGATTAGTTCCACAAAAATGGCGAAATGGAATAAATCAATGCCATACGTCTCAAAATAAGGATTTAAGGAAATGGTATTTCTATGAAAAGGACCAATTATTTGATTACAAAAAAAAACAAAATTCGAAAGTCTATTTATTACCAAATAAAGAGGATAATTTTCAAAAAAACTATAGATATGATCTTTTATCATATAAATATATTCATTCTGAAACTAAGAAGAAGTCCTATATTTATAGATCATCATTAGAAACAAATAAGAAGCAAGAAAATTCCAGCAGAAATAAAGAATTTAACATACTCAAGAATATTCCTATCAAGAATTATCTAGGAAAAAGTGATATTATATATATGGAAAAAAATACAGATAGAAAATATTTGAGTTGGAAATTTAATACAAATATTCAAGTTGAACCTAATAAGGACAAAATAAAGGATAAAATTCATATTTTTTATCTTCCAATTGATTCAAATTCCGAAATCAATTACAAAAGGGTCTTTTTTGATTGGATGGGAATGTCTTTTGATTGGATGGGAATGAATGAAAAATTCTTAATCTTAAATCGCCTCATATCGAATCCGAAAAATTTTTTCTTTCCAGAGTTTGTGATACTTTATAATAAATATAAAGAGAAACCTTGGTTTATCCCAAGCAACTTACTTCTTTTTAATTTGAATATAAATCCAAATTTTAGTGAAAATCAAAATATCAAGAGAAAGCAAGAGGAGAATGAGGATTTTTTAAATTTTAGCCCATCAAATTCAAAACAATATTTTGAATTAAAGAATCAAAACAATATTGAAGAATATTTTTTAGAATCGATCGAAAAACTAAAAATATTCCTTAAAAGAGATTTTCCTTTGCAATTAAGATGGGCTGGACGTTTGAATCAATTGAATCAAAAAATGATGAATAATATCCAGATATATGGTCTCCTGGTTAGCCTCATAAATGTAAGAAAAATTACTATATCCTATATTCAAAGGAAAGAAATGAATCTGGATATAATGAGAAGGCGTTTAAATCTTACACAATTAACGAAAAAGGGAATATTAATTATGGAACCTGCCCGTCTATCTGTAAAAAATGACGGACAGTTTCTTATGTATCAAATCATAGGTATTTCATTGGTTCATAAAAGTAAGCACCAGAGTAATCAAAGATACCGAAACCCCCAAAACGTTGCTAAGAATAATTTTGATGAATCCATTTCAAGACATAAAATAAAAACTTTAAATAGAAACAAAAATAATTATGATTTGCTTGTTCCTGAAAAAATTTTATCGTCTAGACGTCGTAGAGAATTGAGAATTCTAATTTCTTTCAATTTGAATTTAAAGAATCAGAATGCTGTGCATAAAAATCCATTATTTTGCAAGGAGAACAAGATAAAAAACTGGAGTCAATTTTTGGATGAAAGTAAAAAAATTGACAGAAAAAAAAATGAATTA